GGTCGTTGTGGTCGGACTCTATTATGGATTTCTGACCACATTCTCCATAGGGCCCTCTTATCTCTTCCTTCTCCGAGCTCGGGTTATGGAAGAAGGAACCGAGAAGGAGGTATCAGCAACAACTGGTTTTATTACGGGGCAGCTCATGATGTTCATATCGATCTATTATGCGCCTCTGCATCTAGCATTGGGTAGACCTCATACAATAACTGTCCTAGTTCTACCGTATCTTTTGTTTCATTTCTTCTGGAACAATCACAAAAACTTTTTTTATTATGGATCTACTACCAGAAATTCAATGCGTAATCTCAGCATTCAATGTGTATTCCTAAATAATCTAATTTTTCAATTATTCAACCATTTCATTTTACCAAGTTCAACGTTAGCCAGATTAGTCAACATTTATATGTTTCGATGCAACAACAAGATGTTATTTGTAACAAGTAGTTTTGTTGGTTGGTTAATTGGTCACATTTTATTCATGAAATGGGTTGGCTTGGTATTATTCTGGATACGGCAAAATCATTCGATTCGATCTAATAATAAGTACCTTGTGTCAGAATTGAGAAATTCTATGGCTCGAATCTTTAGTATTCTCTTATTTATCACCTGTGTCTACTATTTAGGCAGAATGCCGTCGCCTATTGTCACTAAGAAACTGAAAGAAACGGAAGAAAGGGGAGAAAGAAAAGAAGAAAACGATGTAGAAACAACTTACGAAGAAGACAAAGATAGCCCAGACTACGAGGATTTTTCTCTTGATACTCATCAAGATAATTTGGAATTGGTAAAACTTAACTTAAAAAAAGAAGAGAAAAATGAAAAAAAAGATTGATACATAAGATAAATACAAGAATAGATAAGAAGAGACTCGTCCACCTCCCATATATTTAACCCCTTCCCCTATAAAGAAACTGGTAACGCCGACCCCGTTTGTAATTCCATCAATTATATGTCTATCAAAAAACTGAATTCGTGCAGCTAATCCTCTTATACCTACAGTAAAAATCCTAGTATAAAAAATATCTATGTAACCACGATTATATGACCAATTGTATATCACATTTTCCACTTGGTCCAAGAGAATTCTCTTGGGGCCCCCCTTTACAAACAAATTGACTAAGTCCAAATTCGGTAGAGATGAATAAACAGATCCATATAAAATAGATGCTATAAATAATCCAAAAAGAGCTATACTGACCGAAAAAACTGCATTTTTCAAAAAATCATACCAATCTGGGGAACCATTCAAATTTGGATGGAAAAAGTTTGTGGACGGAGTTAACCATTTCGATAATAGATCAAAATCTATTACTCCTTGATCAAAATTAATTCCGATTGATCCAACGAATAAAGTAAATAGTACCAATACAAGCAGAGGAAATAACATAGTATTGTCCGACTCATGAGGATAGGTGTAAGTATATTTATTTCTAAAGTGAGTACTAAAGTATCGTATTCTATTTCTTCCATTATCATCAATTTGATATGTATCCTTTGAAAAAAAGGAGACCTTATTATTCATTGTTGATAAAAGTAAATTTCTATTGACTGCTTTTGGCACTTTTTTTCCCCATAAAGATATTGAATAGAAAGAACTATTTTTAGTGCTACTGTAATTTTGAAAATGAATGCGCAAATGTCCATCAAAGGTAAGTAAATACATCCGAAACATATAAAATGCGGTTAATCCCGCTGTAAAGGAAGCTATTATTGCGAAAGTTGGTGAATACAACCAACTATCATTAAGAATTTCATCTTTGGACCAAAAACAAGCAAGAGGCGGAATACCACAAAGGGAGAGTGTACCTAAGAAAAAGGTAATTCTTGTAATTGGAACATATTTTGTTAAACCGCCCATAAGAACCATATTTTGACTTTTATCTGGTGAATATCCAACAATGGGTTCCATTGAATGAATAATTGATCCGGATCCCAAAAACAATAAAGCTTTCGAATAGGCATGAGTGATCAAATGGAATAAAGCGGCTCGATAAGAACCTATACCCAGAGCTAACATAATATAACCCAATTGAGACATTGTCGAGTAAGCTAAACTTCTTTTAATGTCTCTTTGAGCAAGAGCCAAAGTAGCTCCTAATAGTACTGTTATTACGCCTATTGAAGAAATGATATTCATTATGGAAGGTATAACTATGAAAAGAGGAAGAAGCCGAGCTACAAGAAAAATTCCCGCTGCTACCATAGTAGCAGCATGTATAAGAGCAGAAATGGGAGTGGGTCCTTCCATAGCATCAGGTAACCATATGTGAAGGGGGAATTGTGCGGATTTAGCAACTGCACCAACGAATAAAAAAAAAGCACACAGAGTAGCAAATAAGGAATTTACTCCATTATGATGAACCAAGTTATTAACTATTTCGAACAAATCCCGAAATTCTAAACTACCAGTTATCCAATAAAGTCCTAAAATTCCTAATAATAAACCAAAATCCCCTATACGATTGGTTACAAAAGCTTTTTGGCAAGCACTTGCCGCACTCGGTCGTGTGAACCAAAAACCTATTAATAAATAGGAACACATTCCTACAAGTTCCCAAAAAATATAAATTTGTATCAAATTGGAACTAGTAACTAATCCTAACATAGAACTATTGAAAAAACTCATATAGGCAAAAAATCTCAAATATCCTTGATCGTGAGACATATAATTGTCACTATAAATAAGAACCATAATTCCAACAGTAGTAATTAATATTGACATAATAGAAGTAAGTGGATCGATCAAGTGTCCGAACTCTAAAGAAAAATCATTATTGACGGTCCAAGACCATAGATATTGATAGATAAAATTTCCATTTATTTGCTGAATAGATAGATTGGCCGAAAATGCCATAGCTATACTTAGCATCAAAACACTCGGAAAAGCCCACATACGACGAAGATTTTTTGTTGCTGTCGGAATAAGCAGAAGTCCAAATCCTATTAACATAGTAACTGGAAATGGAAGAAAGGGTATTATCCATGCATATTTATATGTATGTTCCATAAAAAAAACAAATTTTCATTTTTTTTCTTATAATTTAATTGTTTCCGATTCATCAATTCTTATCACTTTCGAAAGGAACAATAAAAAAATCAACAAAAAAAGATATGAAAAACTCAACTATTTTTATTTTTCATTATTCTGACTTTTCTCAGATATTGGAAATATTCAAAAGTTCCAATTCAAATGATATGACCAAATAGCTAGATAAAAGTAATTACTTAGTTATTAACTTTAACTTTTAACTAAAGAAAGATAGTTAATAAAATAAAAAAAAAATGGGAAATCTGAGATTTTGAATCATTCTACGACTATACTACCATCCTATTCTGGCAATATGTAATCATATCATATACTATAGTATAGTAAGTAAAAACAATCATACCAAAACAGTCGAATATAAATCATAGTATGCCTCAATAAATAGACTCAAAAAAAAGACCTAGTTATTCTAGTGATTTTATTTGTAGTAATTACCTAACTCATTGCGGAACTAATTGATTGGATTCCAATCCAATAAGAAAGTATCAGAAATATTCTAATACTCTTTATTTCGTATAGAACTGAAAAAAAAATAACTAAAAATTGAGGTTCTCCTTCTTAGGTAATAGAATGTCTTGTTTAACATATTAACCACTAATTGTAGTTTAAGTTTGAATTTAAATTATAGACACGGCAATATGAGCTTATTCGATTCCAAACTAATAGTCATAAAAATTCCTTTTCGAATTCCCCCCCCCTTTTTTTCTTCTATTTTTTTGCCTAGTGTGTTAATATGTGACATTGTTATATATGTGACATGCATGTCATACATATATTTCTATATAAATATATAAATAATATATTTTTATTGTATGTTCTGAAAAAACTATTATCGACGAAATTAAGTTAAGTATAGAAAATGACTAAAAAGAACGATCTATTTTGAGCAATACATGTCTTTCACATACAACAATAAAAATGAGTAACTCTTTTTTTTTGAATGGCAGTTCCAAAAAAACGTACTTCTATATCAAAAAAACGTATTCGTAGAAATATTTGGAAGAAAAAAGGATATTTAGCTGCAATAAAAGCTTTTTCTTTAGCAAAGTCAGTTTCTACTGGAGATTCAAAAAGTTTTTTTGTGCGACAAACAAATAAGAAAATCTTGGAATAATCGGAATTTCCATGGCTAGAAGAATTTCCAATTTTGGAATATGAATAATTCCCTTTAACTAAATGTATTGATGTATTGAACTCAATACAATATTAGTTAGAACTAGCTGCTATGATATGTAGAATAAGAATTTCTCTATCTGTCGGTTCTAAGTATCATTATTTTTTTTCATTCTAGTTTTTATTAGAATCTATTTATTAATTCGTGAGATGTTTTTTCCTATTCATTTTCTTTTCACAACGGAAAAATAGAATGAACAAAGATTTTTCCGTTGTGAAAAGAAAATTGTGATGGATGCGGAAACTCTTTTGTTTTATTATATGCTTAACTCAAGACCAAGTTTGTTTCATAAATAAAATATTATCATAATTTTATTTAGAAATTATGTACACAACAAACAACAAAAAGTAGTATATTAATTTTATATTATATATTTTAATTAATTAATTAATACTTAATGATACTAAGAAAAGTATCCAAATTGTTAGAAAAATTACTTAAATTTAGTAATTGAATTGTGATACATATGAAATCCTATTTATTTTTTTTTTTTTCGTTTAGAAAAAAATCTCTTTGACAATTTAATTTGTTTTTCATTTATCTGATTTCGTGGATTCAATTCAAAATAAATAAAAAATATAAAAAGAGGACAATTCACAATTCTTAGTTTCTGTTTCGACTGAAAACCAAATTTGTATTTCAAGTTACAAGTGTTCCGGGAGAACTTAATATACAGATAGTACGTAAAAGTGGATTCTTAAAACTGAACCTACGATGATACTAACCTAAGTCAAAATTATTGAAAATTCAAAGATGAATTTAAAAGAGCTCTTATTTATCAGTTCTAATATTTCCTAAACTATATTGAATCCTTGAATCTAGATCTAGACGATTCAACATGAATTGACTATTATTATTTCAAGTAAGCCGCTATGGTGAAATCGGTAGACACGCTGCTCTTAGGAAGCAGTGCTAGAGCATCTCGGTTCGAGTCCGAGTGGCGGCATACTGTAAAAAAGATACAACTGTAAAAAAGATACAATGGATCCTATAATGTATTTAATTCCCGATTTCCATTCTGTAATGGGACCTTTTTTATGTATGATATTTGTGACTTTAGAACATATATTAACTCATCTCTCTTTTTCGATCATTTCAATTGTGATTACGATTCATTTGATGACCCTATTAGTACACGAAATCATAGGGTTGCGTGATTCGTCGGAAAAAGGAATGATAGTTACTTTTTTTTCTATAACAGGATTATTAGTTACTCGTTGGATTTCTTCGAGACATTTTCCATTAAGTAATTTATACGAGTCTTTAATCTTCCTTTCGTGGAGTTTTTCCATTATTCATCTAATTTCCAAGATATGGAATCAAAAAAATGATTTAAGCGCAATAACCGCCCCAAGTGCCATTTTTACCCAAGGTTTCGCCACATCGGGTCTTTCAAGTGAAATGCATCAATCGTCAAGATTAGTACCTGCTCTACAATCTCAGTGGTTAATGATGCACGTAAGTATGATGTTATTGAGCTATGCAGCTCTTTTATGTGGGTCGTTATTATCAGTCGCTTTTCTAGTCATTACATTTCGTAAAAACATCGATCTATTTTGTCAAAGAAAAATTTTCTTAATTAAGATTAAGTCATTTTTCTTTGACAAAATAGAATACTTGAACAAAAAAAAAAATGTTTTTAAACACACTTCTTTTGTTCCATTTCAAAATTATTACAAATATCAATTAACTCAGCGTTTGGATTATTGGAGTTATCGTGTCATTAGTTTAGGGTTTACCTTTTTAACCATAGGTATTCTTTCTGGAGCAGTATGGGCTAATGAGGCATGGGGATCTTATTGGAATTGGGACCCAAAAGAAACTTGGGCATTTATTACTTGGACCATATTCGCGATTTATTCACATACTAGAACAAATCAAAGTTTGCAAGGTACGAATTCGTCACTTGTAGCGTCTATAGGATTTCTTATAATTTGGATATGCTATTTTGGGATCAATCTATTAGGAATAGGTCTACATAGTTATGGTTCATTCACATTAACATCTAATTGAACAAATTCCATGAGGAATACATAAGATCGTCGTACAATACGTAACCGAAAGTTTGTGCAGGTTTTTGAGAACCATTTGAATGATTCCTTGATTCAAATGGTTCTCAAAAACTCGGAATATATCTTATTATAATTCTAATTCACTTTATTTTTTGTGTTGTACAGCTCAAAAATCTTCAAATTCAAAATTCTAAGACTTTGTTTTCTATCTGATTAATGAAAACTATCTATGAAAATAATTAGATAGGATAGCTTGTACCTTGTCAACTGATAGCGAAAGAACAAAATCAGGATAAATACCAATCCCTATTACGGGTAAAAAGATACAGATTGAAACAAATAGTTCTCGTGGTCCAGAATCCACAAAATTGGAGTTTGGAACATTGAATAGTTTGTATCCATAAAACATCTGACGTAACATAGATAATAAATAAATAGGAGTTAATATCATTCCAATTGCCATTACAAAGGTAATTAGTATTTTGGGCATTAAAAGATATTTTGGACTGGTAATTATTCCAAAAAATACTACTAATTCTGCAACAAAACCACTCATTCCTGGCAATGCAAGAGAAGCCATCGAGAAACTACTAAACATGGTAAATATTTTTGGCATTGGGATCGATATCCCCCCCATTTCGTCGAGATAAACAAGACGTATTCTATCACAACTCGTTCCTACCAAGAAAAAAAGTGCAGCACCAATAAATCCATGAGAGAGTATTTGTAAAACGGCTCCGTTGAGTCCCATGTCGGTTATAGAACCAATTCCTATAATTATGAAACCCATGTGAGATACAGAAGAATAGGCTATTCTCTTTTTTAAATTGCGTTGACCAAGAGAGGTTGAAGCTGCATAGATTATTTGTATTGTCCCTATTATTACCAACCAGGGAGAAAATATAGAGTGGGCGTGCGGTAATAATTCCATATTGATCCGAATCAATCCATATGCCCCCATTTTTAATAAGATTCCAGCTAGAAGCATACATGTACTGTAATGTGCTTCCCCATGGGTATCTGGTAGCCATGTATGTAGGGGTATAATCGGCGATTTGACAGCATAAGCAATAAGGAAGCCCAAATAGAATATTATTTCTAATGTCACAGGATATGACTGATTAGCTAATCTTTCAAAATCCAATATCGGTTCATTGGAACCATATAAACCCATACCTAGAACTCCTATTAAGAGAAAAATGGAACCCCCCGCAGTGTACAAAATAAACTTTGTGGCTGAGTACAAACGTTTCTTTCCTCCCCACATGGATAAAAGTAAGTAAACAGGAATTAATTCTAACTCCCACATGAGAAAAAAAAGTAAAAGGTCTCGAGAAGAAAATAATCCTATTTGGCCACTGTACATTGCTAACATCAGGAAATAGAACAATCGCGAATTTCGAGTAACAGGCCAAGCTGCTAAAGTGGCTAAAGTAGTGATAAATCCTGTCAGTAAAATGGGTCCTATGGAAAGTCCATCGATTCCCAGTCTCCAGTGAAAATCAAAAACATTTATCCATTGAAAATCCTCCTCCAATTGAATTAATGGATCATCCAATTGGAAATGATAACAGAACACATAGGTTGTTAGAAGGAGTTCCCATAAGCATATACATATAGTATACCACCTAATTACCTTATTCCCCCTATGAGGAAGAAAGAAAATTGAAGAACCCGCAAATATCGGCAAAACTACAAGTAGTGTTAACCAAGGGAAATAACTCGTGATAAAGACAAGATGCATTTTGACCAAAAAACCCGTGCTCGGAATAATATATTTTCTCGAGTACGGGTTTTTGTCGGTAAAAAGGAATCAAATGATTCAAGTGGAGTTTTTTATAACGTATCAATAAGATAGACCCATGCTGCGAGTTGTTTCATGCCATAAATAAACACGGACACTCAAAAAATCTGTTGGACAAGCGGATTCACATCTCTTACAACCTACACAGTCCTCGGTTCTTGGCGCGGAAGCAATTTGCTTAGCTTTACATCCGTCCCAAGGTATCATTTCCAATACATCTGTGGGGCAGGCTCGTACACATTGAGTACACCCTATACATGTATCATAAATTTTTACTGAATGTGACATTGGGTCTATAAATTCCAGTTTTGAACATAAAAAATTTTCGATCTGGTAAAGTAAAATCAGGAGGAAATGAATTATATATTTATATTGTATTGTAGACACCAGACGAATCAATGGTTTATCAAAAAATCTAATGTTAAAAATCAATATATTTCTAAATCTGTTCATGAGAAAGGACCAAGATACTTTGATTTCTGTTTCAACAACCATGATTATACAAGTCACACATATGACTTCACATTGACATTGGCCAACAGATCATCACTATTTCAATAGTAATATAAAAATATATTACTATACATATTACTATAAAAAAAAGAATAAAAAATGAAAGAATTTATATCTATATTTTATTTATATTATTTTATTATTTATGTCTTTATTTATATTTATATGATAGTTATGACTAATTATTCAACAAATTTGATTGATTGATACGAGTTGATTTTCTGTTACGATAAATCGACGAAACAATAGCTAGCCCAATAGCTGCTTCCGCAGCTGCAATGGCTATAACAAAGATTGAGAAAATGTCTCCTTTTAATTGGCGACTATCAAATATATTAGAAAATGTTACGAGATTTATATTAACCGAATTTAGTATAAGCTCAAGACACATAAGTGCTCTAACCATGTTTCGACTTGTGATCAATCCATAGATACCGATAGAAAATAAGTAGACGCTCAAAAAAAGTATATGTTCAAACATCATTGGCTAACTCCTCATGAATCTCGATTCATTTCAATATGAACAACAATTCAACCGATTTGATTGACCAGAATCGAGTAATTACAGAAAAAAGAGGGTATCAGAAGTAGATTAAATGAAAAACTTTCCCCTTTTCATTGGATTTTGAATTTCTAATAATTGTATTAATTCTAAGTATTTCTTATTGACGAGCCATAGTAATTGCACCTATCAAAGAAACTAAAAGAATTATAGAAATGAGTTCAAACGGAAGATAAAAATCTGTTGATAAATGAATTCCAATTTGTTGAACGTTACTAATAAGGTCCTGTTCTATAATCTGATTTGATCTTGTAGTCCAAATAATTCCATACCATGACGTATCTAAGATAGTATTAATTAGTGAAAAAAGAATACTTATACAAACCAGTGAAGTGACTCCATCTCCAACAGTCCAAAAATAGGAATCGTTCGAATATTCTGAACCATTCATGAACATAACAGCAAATATGATTAAGACATTTATGGCTCCTACATAAATAAGGAGCTGTGCGGCAGCTACAAAATAGGAGTTTGATAGAATATAGAATAAGGATATACAAACAAGAACCAATCCCAACGAAAAGGCAGAATAAATTGGATTGGTAAATAATACTACTCCTAGACCTCCTAATATAAGAACTGATCCCAGAAATACTACAAGTATATCGTGTATTGGTCCAGGTAAATCCATTATGTATAACAGATAAATAAGTCGAAATATTTCATGACCTTACTAAATAGTCCAGGAAAGAAAAGGGTGTTACCTTTATTTTTATTTTTTTTTTATTGTATATGATGGGTTCCAATTGAATTCAATCTTAATATGGATTAATGTAGATATAGATAAAATTATTAAAGTTATTGGCCAATCCTACTTTCCTTTTTATCTATTTTCTATTTTTATCTAAAAGAAAAAAGAAAAGAATAGTTGGATCCTTTATATCAAAATATCAAAAGGAAATCTTAGTAATCAGTAACCGTTCTTGAATCAAGGGGGTTATCCTTGTCTATTTTGATTTGAGTCGAATTTATAACTGTTTGAATTGTGTAATCTCCAATTACTGGCATTGGTAACCGACCCAAAGCAATTTGATTATAATTCAATTCGTGACGATCATAAGTAGAAAGTTCATATTCTTCAGTCATTGATAAACAGTTTGTTGGACAATACTCGACACAGTTACCACAAAATATACAGACCCCAAAATCAATACTATAATTAAGCAATTGTTTCTTTTTAATATTTTTTTCAAATTTCCAATCAACAACGGGTAGATCTATGGGACATACACGAACACATACTTCACAAGCAATACATTTATCAAATTCAAAGTGGATTCGACCACGGAAACGCTCCGATGTGATCGATTTTTCATAAGGATATTGAATAGTTACAGGTAAACGATTTGTATGGGATAAGGTAATTATGAAACTTTGACCAATGTACCTTGCTGCTCGTATTGTTTGTTGACCATAATTTATGAACCCGGTCACCATAGGGAACATATTGTGGATCTCCGTGAATAAATTGATGTTTCTTTCTCTTGTTTGAGATCGATATCGATTATGAATCTAGAATATCGTTATCTTATTCTATTATTTATAGTATTTATAGTGAAACAAGTTGGGAAGAAGTTGTCAATAATAGATTACCCAGGGAAATAGGTAAAAGAAATTTCCATCCAAGATTTAATAACTGGTCCATTCTCATTCTAGGTAAAGTCCATCTTGCTGCGATAGGAATGAATAGAAACAAATAAGCTTTAGCTAATGTAATAAATATCCCAATTGTCGTTCCAAAGATTCCATCCATTTGATTTATTCCGAAAAGTTCAGGAATAGATATATACGGAATAGAGAAATTCCACCCACCTAAGTAAAGAACTGTTATAAATAATGAAGAAACTAATAAATTTAGGTAAGAAGCAAGGTAAAATAAAGCGTATTTGATACCTGAATATTCTGTTTGATAACCTGCTACTAATTCTTCCTCTGCTTCTGGTAAATCGAAGGGTAATCTTTCACATTCTGCTAGAGAAGAAATTAGAAAAACAACAAACCCGATAGGCTGACGCCACAGATTCCACCCCAAAAATCCATATTTTGACTGCGCCTCAACTATATCAACTGTACTTAAACTGTTAGATAATCATAGTCGATAATAACATCACTGCTCGCATCGCTATTTCAAAACCGTACATGAGACTTCGGCTTCATACGGCTCCTCTATGGCCACAAATAAATGTAAGAACTTGCTCGATATTATCTCCGTCCTTATTTGGATGGTAAATATACATCGGGAAGCCAAAAATTAGACCAATGAAATTCCGTCTGCTCAAATATAAAAGGTGCTTCCGAATTGATCTTATCCATTACAATTTTAATTTCTCTTTGTTTGGTAATAACTTAATCTTTTAATAAAATACTCGTTATATCAATAAATATGTTCTATCAATAACTATAAAGAAAGAATTGGGTATTAATTCAAAATTCATGATAAGAATTCTATATGTTATGTATAGATATGGATGGGGAAAATAATAAATAAAGATCCTTTGTATTATTATTTATTCATTTTTCTCATTCTATTTTTTAATTCTATTTCTTTTGTTCCTGTTCTTCTTTCTCAGAGGGAGGGTACTCTGAAAAAAAAAAAAATAAAGGATTAATTCGTTTTTGATAGTCATTTCTTTAATCAGTGAATAGGAGCATACTCTAGATCGGAATCGTGGGGAAGTACTGCTTGGTCATTTCTACCAACTTAAAGTCCCCATTATGATTCGTTTTATCCAAAGTTTTATATAACAATACCGTTTTTTGATACCTTATATTATCTCTATTACTAATCCTTTGTGTACCTTGGTGTTCCTAACTGTTCACTGATTTTTGATTGATCCCCCGTATGGTAATACATATAAAAAAGTAGTGGAACCCCCATACGTTGATCTTTTGTACCCGCTTCAAGATATGAGAATTAGTCAAAGAATCTTAATCTTGGGGTAAACAGTTTATATACTGCTTATGTTTATATTCTTGTACATAGGGAATGAGATTTTCTCTTCTTACTGCAAATTTCTAAGCAGTTTGATTTTACTCATATAACTATCTAGTTTAACTCATCAACCCTAATGATGAATAAAAAATGAAAATATCCATTCAATATATTCAACCTCTTTACTTTATTTCTAGAGAGAAGGGAAAATAATCATGTTCCAACGAATCACACGTAGAGATATTGATAATACACATAGAGTTAATGGTATTTCATAACTAATAGATTGAGCAGCAGCCCGTAGACCACCTAAAAAGGAATATTTATTGTTCGATCCATATCCTGACATAAGAAGTCCAATAGGAGCAATACTTGAAATGGAGATCCATAAAAAAACACCTATACTGAGATCGGCTAAAATAAGGCGATATCCAAAAGGAATTACTAAATAACTTAGTAGAACTGATATGACCGCTATAGACGGTCCCACGCTAAACAAACGAATATCTCCTCTAGATGGAAGTAGGTCCTCTTTAAAAAGTAATTTGGTCCCATCTGCTAGAGCTTGAAGAATCCCCAACGGACCGGCATATTCAGGCCCAATACGTTGTTGTATTGCTGCGGATATTTCTCTTTCTAACCACACAATTACTAGGACCCCTATTATGATTCCTAATAGAAGGGTGAAAATGGGAACAAAGATCCATATGAGTTCATAAACTTCTTTTAAGGATTCCAATCTAGAAAAAGAATTGATAGCTTGTACTTCTACTTCTGTCGTATCAATTATCATTTCAACGATCAACTTCTCCCATAATGATATCTATACTACCTAGTATCGTCATGATATCGGCCAATTTCATTCTTTTAACTAATTGAGGGAGAATTTGCAAATTGATAAAACCAGGTGGCCGAATTTTCCATCTCCAGGGGAAAACACTACTATCTCCTATCAAATAAATTCCTAATTCTCCTTTTGGGGCTTCTACTCTTACATAAAGTTCTTGTTTCGACAATTCAAAATTGGGTGAAAGTTTTTTAGTAATAAATCTATATTCAAAATTAGTCCATTCGGAATTTTTTGCTCTATCAAAGCGCCGGACTTCTAAATTTTCATAGGGTCCCCCAGGAATTCCTTCTAGAGCCTGTTGAATAATTTTTATAGATTCCTTCATTTCACCGATTCGGACTAAATAACGAGCTAGTGAATCTCCTTCTTTTTGCCATTGGACTTCCCAATCGAATTTATTGTAACACTCATAACTATCAACTTTACGAAGATCCCATTGTATTCCAGAAGCACGTAACATCGGCCCTGATAAACCCCAATTTATTGCTTCTTCTCCACCAATAATGCCCACTCCTTCAACTCGTTCCAAAAAAATAGGATTCCGTGTAATAAGTTTTTGATATTCAGCAATTCCTGTTAAAGAATAATCACAGAAATCCAAACATTTATCTATCCAGCCATAAGGAAGATCAGCAGCAACCCCCCCAATACGGAAATAATTATGCATCATTCGCATACCCGTAGCAGCTTCGAATAGATCATATAACAATTCCCTTTCTCTGAAAATATAGAAAAAGGGAGTCTGTGCGCCGATATCCGCCATAAAGGGCCCAAGCCATAATAAATGAGAAGCTATACGACTCAATTCCAGCATAATGACTCTAATGTAACTGGCTCTTTTAGGTACTTGAACACTTTCCAATCGTTCTGGTGCATTTACTGTTATTGCTTCTGTGAACATAGTGGCTAAATAATCCCACCGTGTTACATAAGGCAAATATTGTATAATTGTTCGATTTTCTGCTATTTTTTCCATCCCTCTGTGTAAATAACCCAATACGGGTTCACAGTCAATAACATCTTCACCATCAAGAGTAACGATCAGTCGAAGAACACCATGCATTGATGGGTGATGAGGACCCATATTAACTATCATGAGATCTTTTCTTGTAGCCGGTACAGTCATATCTTTTCTTCCTTAATTCATTATTCCATGAATTTATCAAACGAAGTTCATCAAAATGAAAAATTTAATAACTACTAATAACTAAAGAAAAAAATGCAAACCAACCTTCAAATTAACGAGTTTTTGACTCCCGAATACCTAATTGACCAATTAATTTCTTATAACGTACTCTATTTTTCTTTGACAAATAATCCAGTAGCCGTTGACGTTTTCCCAGAATTTTCCGTAGGCCCCTTTGTGATAAAAAATCTCTTTTATGTAATTCCAAATGTGAAGTGAGTCTCCGTATCTTATCCGTAAAACTAAATACTTGAAATTCAACAGATCCGCAGTTTTTTTCTTTTTCTTGTCGAATAGCTAAGATGAATGCATTTTTGACCATAAAAAACCCATTTTTCTATTTTTTTCTTTTCCGTGTATTTTACCGATCAGGAAAAATAATAATTATTATTATACCAGTTAGTTTCAGTTATTTGAATCTAGTACAAAAAAAATGGTATTTCTTCATATACACTACTTCAAATTTATATTAATTTTATCCAAATCAAATTACAAATTTGATTTGGATAGAAAGGGATGATACATTTATCAGAATGTAACATGGTGTATGTGTATATCTTTCGGTTTTTATCCACCGAATATGGCATGCGATAGATATATAGGAAATATACTATAAACTAATTCTGAATCGTGGATACATATGTATTCTTGACATACTGAAATGACTACCGTTATTGGTATCAAACCAATAACGATTCATACAAGCTAAATCTTCTAATCGATAATTGGGCCAAAGAAACGATTTGAATTTAATGAATTTATTTGCATCTGTATTAAGATGCTTTTCCCCGTTTAAAAATTGTCCCCAGTTTTTTATGTTGTTTTGATTGCAAAATAGTGGATTTCGATTCACAACATTCCAATTCCGGGAATTGAAACAAATTAAAATTCTAAATTCTCTACGACGTCTGGGAGATAGAATATTTTCGGGAACAAGGAAATAAAAATGATTTCTGTTTCTATTCACAAGCATATTGCTGTGTTGTGCAATGGATCCATCAAAATTATTTTTTTCAACATATCCACTTTTTATTATGCATTTTCCATTAGTTTGGCGCTTATTCTTATCAACCAATGAAATACCTATGGTTTGATATATAATAGATTTTCCATCCTTTTTCATAGATAAACGAATTGGTTCGATAATAAATATTCCTCTTTTTATCAATTCTGTAAGAGTTAGGTCTTTCTGAATCAACATTACATCCAGATGCATCTCTCCTCTTTGAATTGAGGATATAGCAATTTCTCTTGGATCTATCAGTCTAAGTAGGAGACAATATACCTTGATATTATTGATCATTCTTTGATTCAAGGAATCATCCCATCTTAATTGAAAAAGAAAATATTTTTTCAGGAAGAAATCCAGTTCTGCTTCTTTCTTGCTCTTGAATTGTTTTTTCTTTCTACCTTTTTTAATTTTAATGTCTGCTCCCGTGTAATCTTCTTCAAGATTTTTCTTTTTGTTTTGTTTTCGTAGATCTGATACAAAATCTCCTTGACCTTGTTGTTTGTTTTTTGGGGGGTTGGAATTTTCTAATTCAAGATATTCTTTTTGATCTTTTTGATTAGCTAATATAGAAAGATTTTTTTTTTTATTTACGTCGATCTTTTCATTTTGACTAATATTTTTTTCATAGAAATGCAAATTAAAAATAAGTAATTTGATTGGTATGATCCACGGGTTAATCTTATACACATCAAAAAGTAGTACAAATTCTGGGAAAAACCAAGGTTCTAAATTTGATATGGTATGATATAACCTTTCTTGATTCATTCCTATCCAATCAAAAAAAATATTTTTTTGATTGGATAGGTTGATTTTGTGATGAATCGTAAAAGAAAAAGGATCCTTTTTTTCAAATTTTTGAGAATTTTGAGTTTCCGTTTTAGCATTTTTATGAATCTTGGTGCCGGTATGCGTATTGGCCCAGGTCTCAATATCGATATTATTTCTAAGACAAAAATGGAGAATTCTACAATCAAAAAATTTTCTATCCATATTTTTGTCCATATCAATAATAGATCTTTTTTCTAGATAATCACTAATAGATATACTTATCAATCTATAAAATGATTCGGATTTAAGTGTATTTGTATTGAAATTATATGGAATTTTTTTGTCCTCTATTTGTAATGTTGATCCAGAAATATACGAGTCCTTACTATTCCCATAATTTATATATTTATATGACAAAAGATCATATCCGTAATGTTTTTTCCATTTTTCTTTTTGACTTATCGATGAGTCCACTGCATAGTAATTTTGTTTCGTGTAATGAATTAATTGGTCTTTTTCTTTTTTATATAAATCTAATTTCATTGAGTCTTTCTTTTGAATCGTACGACATTGATTGACTCTATTTCGCCATTTTTTCGGTACTAAGTGATCCCACTTGGTCTGAGATAAATTGTATTGATAATGACCCCTTAACCAATTTTTCCATTTATTCATTCCAGACTTATGCATTTTTTTTTGCCTTGGTTTGGAATCAAATATTCCTCGTGTCGTACAATAATTCTTGATTATATCCCTAAGAAAAGGATAGGTGTGGTGATATTGAAGTACAGATTTCAAATGATACTTGTTAAGTAATTGATTTTGTGATAATTTGTAAAATACATAGGCTTGAGACAAAGAAGATAAGTCACAATTATTATTCCTAACATTTTGATTACTAATATTAGTATTAGAAAAATTCGAAAACGGATTTTTTATAGTCGAAATAAAGTTCATTGTATTTTGATTTGTTTTCTCAATTCCTTCTTGATTTGTTTCAGCGTTGGAAATGGATTTGTTGATCATTTTTTTTGTTGATTCAAAGAAAAGTTGTGCATTGATCCTTGGAATCTTAATGATACATAGTAATATATCTATGTATATTTTTTCAACGAAGGATTTCATAAAATAATGTGATTTACGTATTACTCGGATATTTTTTCTTTTGAATATTTGCCAAATATCCTTCTTCGATTCCGATCTTTTATCATCACAAGCTCGAACTATTTTTTTCTTGCCTTTTGTGATTCCTTCTATTTGAGTCCTAATTGTGATTGTCTTATTAGCAAGATCTTTCATTTTTGTTTCTATGAGTGAATAATTTTCATTTACACAATTCGCGGATCGAATTCTAATGGTCGATTCTCGGATAATCTTATTATTTATATTGGAATCTTTTTCGTTTTCATTCGATTCATATACTTTTACCTTTCTCAATTTCAATAAGAAAATGGGGTTTACTTTTTCAAGTTCTTTCATTATTAGGTTTATAACTAGAACTATTCTTGTTTTTTCTTTTGAAACTTTTATAAAACCTTTTCCTCTTTCTTTGAAAACCCTTATAACTTGAAAAAATTGCCTTTTCGCTTTTCTCGTTTTTTTTTCGAGTTCGTTAAAAATGGGTTCAAAAAAAGAAGGTCGTTTTCGGGGAGACCCAAAAGGTAGTTCTGCTTCCCTTCCCCAGACTGTTAAAAAACAAAAATTGTCTTTTTTCTCCTTTTTGCTTATTTTCTGATCTCTATCTCTATGATGAGATCGTACTTTAGATCTTCGCCAAGGTTTCAGACAGAAAGGAAATAGAATCTTTATCTGAATACCGTCTGTTAACCAATTTTGGGGAAATTCTGTTTCTGATAATTGAACGCCATTATAGGTACATTTAACATGCATTTCTTTATTCCATTCCTTCAAATCCTCGTACCATTCGGGGAATTGCAATAATAACATACGACCAATATTTTTAGCTATTATCAATAAGGGTAATATAACGTATTTTCTAAGAAAAGATTGGGTTACTAACATGAAACCTCTTATTGCTTGAGTAAATATAAAGGTATCCCAAGCTTCTGATATTGCTATTCGTTCATTTTCTTCTTCTTTCTCTTCGTTTGTTTTCTCCTTTTCTTTTGTCTCTTCCTCCTCAAAATAAGAAATTTGCAATTCTGGGTTTTCCCCTACCCAATTCCTAAAAATGTGATTAATCATTTTAGAGATATCAAAAAACGAAAAAAAAAATGTTTTGTCTATGCGATCAAAAAAAAGTGGAGAATGCACATTTGCTTGAAACATTTCCCAAATAACTGTTTTACGTCTTTGAGCACGCATGGATCCTTTGATTATACCCCGTCGAAAATCCGATTGTTGTGAGTAACGTATCAAAGCCACTTCCTCTTCTTCATCATTAGTGCTATTATTACTAGTATTATTATTACTAGTACTGGAATTAGTACTCTGATCGTTATCAGTATAAATTACCACGCGTTTGCCTTTTCTTGAACGAATTTCGGGATCTTCCGTCGATTCTTCTTCATTTTCTTCTTCCTCTTCTTCTAAATCATCTGTCAATTTGTATGACCAACGAGAAACCCTTTTACTGATTTCTTCCATTCCAATAGATTTCCTTCTAATTGTTGTTAGATCATTTGGATCAGTTGAAATTACATCGAATATAAATTTAAAAGATTTTGCTTGACTTTCTGAATCAATTCGTCGTGCGTGTTCAAAAGATAATTCATCGATTGAGGTTAAGGAATTCCCAATCGAATTCAATAAAAATTTCCCGCTAAAGCCAAACGTATTCTTTTGATGTTCTAATTCTCGAGAATCATTATGAAAGAGACCATGAATCTTATTTATCCAAAACATTTCTACGGAATCTGCTGTGGAAGTTATTAAATCGTTCATGATTGCACGTGAATCAAATTTTTTTATTGTTCCTCGATAAGGTCCATTCAAAAAAGGATCATACCTTTTTGGCAAGTATTCTTGTTCATTCTCATCATCGCATAATCTGTTCCTTTTTTCTAGCATATCTAAAGCAAGAGATCCTTTCTCTTTTTCTAGAATTTTTATTCGACTTATCAATTCATTGTTCAAGTTGTATTTTTTTTGTTCATTGGTATGAACCCAATAATTATACAAGTCCTCGTGGGATAGTTTTTCTGTCGTGTACAAAGAAATTTTTCGTTCTATCATTTCTGAAAAAGTCGATAAACTTGGTGGATATGTAAAAGATATTATTTGTTTTCCATCACTTGGGCATATATAAAAAAAATATTGTGACATTTCATTCCGTATAGCATTTTCAAATCGATCATTTTTTATATATCTATATGGTCGATTCCATCGTTTATAATCGAAAAGAAAAGTTACAATAGGTTTTTCAAACCAAAAAGAATTTTTTTCATTTTTCTCTTCTTTTTTTAAGTTAAGTTTTACCAATTCCAAATTATCTTGATGAGTATCAAGAGAAAAATCCTCGTAGTCTGGGCTATCTTTGTCTTCTTCGTAAGTTGTTTCTACATCGTTTTCTTCTTTTCTTTCTCCCCTTTCTTCCGTTTCTTTCAGTTTCTTAGTGACAATAGGCGACGGCATTCTGCCTAAATAGTAGACACAGGTGATAAATAAGAGAATACTAAAGATTCGAGCCATAGAATTTCTCAATTCTGACACAAGGTACTTATTATTAGATCGAATCGAATGATTTTGCCGTATCCAGAATAATACCAAGCCAACCCATTTCATGAATAAAATGTGACCAATTAACCAACCAACAAAACTACTTGTTACAAATAACATCTTGTTGTTGCATCGAAACATATAAATGTTGACTAATCTGGCTAACGTTGAACTTGGTAAAATGAAATGGTTGAATAATTGAAAAATTAGATTATTTAGGAATACACATTGAATGCTGAGATTACGCATTGAATTTCTGGTAGTAGATCCATAATAAAAAAAGTTTTTGTGATTGTTCCAGAAGAAATGAAACAAAAGATACGGTAGAACTAGGACAGTTATTGTATGAGGTCTACCCAATGCTAGATGCAGAGGCGCATAATAGATCGATATGAACATCATGAGCTGCCCCGTAATAAAACCAGTTGTTGCTGATACCTCCTTCTCGGTTCCTTCTTCC